ATGAACGATATATGATTCCACTAGAATATGTAAGGTCTATAAGTCATCTCATAAAAGGCAATGTAATAAAGCAAAGCATCAATACTTCTGATTCATCCACAATTCGATGAATCTGTTAATAGAACAAAAACTCAAGAGCCTTGGGCCAATAAAAGACTGAGAAGATTGACTCAAGAATAAATTAATTTGGGGCTCCATTGTGGAATTTAGACCTAACCATTAGTTGTGAAGCGGTGGGAACGACGGAACCCGTGAATGCAGAAGAGAAGATTCTATTAAAAACGAATCCTAATGATTCATTGGGTGGGATGGCGGAACAAACCGGGGACAATTCTGAGAGGTCGAGTACTAACCCTACAACTAAATTAGACTATAGACTAGATATTGAAAGAGTAAATATTCGCCCGCGAAAGCTTTATTTTATTGGATTGCTCCATTTTACATTTTCATTTTAGTCAATCCGATACAATAATAATAATAAAAAGATTCGTAAAAAAAAAAAAAAGAAATAATAATAATATAGAATTTCAAAGGGTTATATATCCAAACAAGATAAAAAAATTTCGAATAGCTTATATGAAATCCATCTCAGAGAATCCCACGAGTCGGTGTATTATTCATTAATGTATGTATATCTTAAATGAAATATTTTTCTTTTATTGTAATGTAAAGCGTTTATCATTCGCGAGGAGCTGGATGAGAAGAAACTCTCATGTCCGGTTCTGTAGTAGAGATGGAATTGCGAAACAACCATCAACTATAACCCTAAAAGAACCAGATTCCGTAAACAACATAGAGGAAGAATGAAGGGAATCTCTTATCGAGGTAATCATATTTGTTTCGGTAAATATGCTCTTCAAGCACTTGAACCCGCTTGGATCACATCTAGACAAATAGAAGCGGGGCGACGAGCAATGACACGAAATGCACGCCGTGGTGGAAAAATATGGGTACGTATATTTCCAGACAAACCAGTTACAGTAAGACCTGCCGAAACGCGTATGGGATCTGGAAAAGGATCTCCCGAATATTGGGTAGCTGTCGTTAAACCGGGTAGAGTACTTTATGAAATAGGCGGAGTGGCAGAAAATATAGCCAGAAGGGCCATTTCAATAGCGGCGTCCAAAATGCCTATCCGAACTCAATTCATTATTTCGGGATAGAAATGTAGAACCAAAGGAAAGAGGTCTTTGGAATAAAAAAAATTACAGGTTTCTTTTTTTGGACAAAGACAAATAGTATTTCTTTTTTTTTTATTCGCCCCTTTTGCATTGGCATTGAAATAACAAATTAAAAAATGATATGATTCAACCTCAGACCTATTTGAATGTAGCGGACAACAGCGGGGCCCGAGAATTAATGTGTATTCGAATTATAGGAGCTAGTAATCGCCGATATGCTCATATTGGTGACGTTATTGTTGCTGTGATCAAAGAAGCCGTACCAAATATGCCTCTAGAAAGATCAGAAGTGATCCGAGCTGTAATTGTACGTACTTGTAAAGAATTCAAACGCGACAACGGTATGATAATACGATATGATGACAATGCTGCAGTTGTGATTGATCAAGAAGGAAACCCAAAAGGAACTCGAATTTTTGGTGCGATTGCCCGAGAATTGAGACAATTAAATTTTACTAAAATAGTTTCATTAGCCCCCGAAGTATTATGAGACCGTGATATAGAAATAGATTTAAAGATCAATTTAACGGATTGTGTCTCACGTATATACCTTTAATAATTCATAAACATAAATAAATAGAAAAAAAGAACATGTATGTTTATTATATCCAAATTTGGAGGCACCAATAATTTTAGTTCATCATGGGTAGGGACACTATTGCTGACATAATAACCTCTATACGAAATGCTGACATTAATAGAAAAGGAACGGTTCGAATAGTATCTACTAACATCGCCGAAAACATTGTTAAAATACTTTTACGGGAAGGTTTTATCGAAAACGTGCGAAAACACCGGGAAAACAAAAAATCTTTTTTGGTTTTAACCCTGCAACATAGAAGAAATAGTAAAGGGCCCTATAGAGCTCTTTTAAATTTAAAACGGATTAGCCGACCGGGTCTCCGAATCTATTCGAATTACCAGCGCATTCCTAGAATTTTGGGTGGGATAGGGATTGTAATTCTTTCTACTTCTCGAGGTATAATGACCGGCCGGGAGGCGCGACTGGAAGGAATCGGCGGAGAAATTTTGTGTTATATATGGTAATTCTTTTAATATTCGACTTAAATCCGAAACTTCTTTTCTTATTTGTGAAAAAACAGAGAAAGGACGAAGTTATCTAATATCACCCCGCCTCTATTAGTGGATACTTCAAAAGGATGGAATAAAAGAACAAAACAAAACGGGTTTTAAGTACTTAAAAATTTCCCAGCGGTATAGTTTAGATAAAGAAGATCTGTTATGTTTCAGGAAGAAGATTCGACATAGTTTTATACGGATACCCGCCCGCCGAGGGATACAATCCAAATTGCCGTAAA